TGTATAATGAAAATGGGTTTATATGGATCCTGGGAGGTTGAAAGCACACATCAAAATGACATTGACATAAATTGACAAGGTAATATTTCCATTTTTTCATCAGAAGAGGCGTATCCTTTGAGACAAAAATGGATTTTCCTTGATATCTAATATAATGTATGAAAGGATCCTTGAGCAAGCGGAGGCTGTCCCCCCAATCCTTAGTAAAGACTTCTACAAAATGTTCTATTTTTCCATAGAAATATATTCGCTCAAGAAAGACCTGAGAAAATGTTAATCGGAAATGAAAGGATTGATTACAAAGAAAAAAGAAAACGGACTCGTATTCATATACATGAGAATTATATAAGAACAAGAAGAATCTTGGAGTCTTTTTTGCAAAAAAAGAAATAGATTTCTTTGGACTAATACGACTGTTCAAATTCCAATACTCGTGAAGAAAGAGTCGTAATAAATGCAAAGAGGAGGTATCTTTCACCCAATAGCGAAGGATTTGAACCAATTTTTCTAGATGAATGGGGTAGGGTATTAGTCCATCTGACACATAATTTAAATGTGGAAATTTGCCCTCTAAAAAAGGAAATATTGAATGAATTGATCGTAAATTATGAGATTTTACTATTTCTGATCTTTCTAAAGAGGATACTAATCGTAAGGAAAATGGAATTTCCACAATAACTGCAAATCCCTCCGATATCATTTGAAAATACAAATTTTTGTTATACCTAAAAAATGTATTTTGGTTAGAATCATTAGCGGAAATACTCAAATGATTCTGTTGATACATTCGAGTAATTAAACGCTTTACGATTAGTAAACTATATTTATTGTCATAACCCACATTTTCTAACAAAATGGATCTATTTAAGTCACGATCATGAGCAAATGTATAAATATACTCCCGAAAAATAAGTGGGTATAGGAAGTTATTTTTTCGAGATCTATCTATTTCTAAATTTCTTTGAGATTTCTCTATTTTCATTTTTAATTCGATTTGATTGAAGCAAAGATAGGGGGTTTATTGGGTTATTAAATGATACATAGTGCGATACCATAAAAACAAAATAGTATAATATAAAAAGAATAGATACCTCGGAAATAGTTAAACTCACCAACGGACCCTCTATCCTCTCTTTTTTCCATCTAATTGGTTTATGTTCCTTTCTAATTGGTTTATGTTCATTATGGGGTAATAGGTGACTAGAAATCCTTTACTTTTTCAAGTCAATCACTCTTTTTTGATTTTGGAAAAAAAATTGCTTTATCAATATACTTTTTCTTCTACACATTCAATTTCCCTTCATAGTGGAGAATAGCTAATAGTTAGGACTCATTAAAAAAATCGAAAATACACTCAAGAAAAAGCTTTTCCCGCACCAGGCACTAATCTATTTTTAACGTCTAATTAGATCGGAAAATCATTCAAATTAAGAACGGGAGCTCGTTGCTTTTTTATTTACCTATAATTGGAGCCGCGGAGCTCTGTCCATTTATTAACTCGACCAAACCCCAACTTTGAATTTGAATTGCTTTGTTTTTATGTTATGCACCAAGAATTCAAACAAAGTTTGTTTGGAGCGGATCCGGTAAGAATCAAATATTCTCCGAATTCTCCATTGATACGACATGCTGTTTTTTCCATTCATTCCTTTCAGGATCAGTCGTGGTCTTACAAATAATACCGCTGGTATGGACGAATCTCTTTCTTCGTACAAATGTGTAAAAGCTGTTAGCCGCACTTAAAAGCCGAGTACTCTACCATTGAGTTAGCAACCCCAATCCCAAATATAAATAAAATAATTAGGTTATGTAGATAGAATCAAAATCAAAAGAAATCAAAGAGAAGTAATAAAAAGATTGAATCGTAGGACACAATCAAAACATTAAACTAACAAGAAATGAACACAAACTAACAAGAAATGAACACGAAATGAAATAGAAAAATTTCTAAAATTTCGAATTGATTTGGATAAAAAAATAGATAAAGTTAAATAAAGTCAAAATTGATAGATTATCTCTTGTTTCTTATGCTATCTATTCTTCTATTTAATATTTAAAATTGAAAATAATTAAAAAAAAATGTAACTATTCATTTTTATACATTTTTCTAATATATTTTTCTATCTAATATATTTTTCTAATATAACAATACATTTACATTTTTTTTTCCAATAATAAAAAAAAAAGACTTTTGTATCACAGCAAATCCAATAAGCCTATCATTTCATTTGAATGAAAAACCAAACCGCTGGAATAGATATAAATCAATCTACAGATAAGATCTAATTACCCAGATCGGATTATATTTATTTGATACACTGTTGTCAATATGGTGTTAATAAAAAAATATACAATGAAAAAAACAAAAGAATTAATTCAAATTAACCCCTTATTTTATAAATATTTTTTGATTTCCAATATAAATATTACCAAATCAATAAGATAAGACGAAAAAATGAGTAGTTCTCTTCGAATCTTCATCTTCAAGTGGCTCAATAGGACCGAGTCATCAATCTCACACTTCTTCAAGTACGAAGATATTAGGTTGTTCAAAAAAACAATCTTTATTTATCTTTATTTTGATATATATAATTTTGATATAGAAAAGAAATAGGCTCTGGGACGGAAGGATTCGAACCTCCGAATGGCGGGACCAAAACCCGTTGCCTTACCGCTTGGCCACGCCCCATTTCTATATTTGATTCAAAACTAATAAAACTAATATTGGTATTGGTTCTTTGTCAATTCCTGCCCCCAAAAATATCTAGGAACTGGATTAGCTTGTTATTCGTATTTTGATATGTGTAGATATAGAATTAAACTGAATTTATTGATCATAATATAGAATTCCATTAAGATATTGTATGAAAATATGATTTCTTTTATTCTTTTTTTAGCTGATAATTGAAGGATTTTTGATTGGCTGAGTTTAAAGTTTTTTGTCTACCTTAAACTCTATTTTATATTAATTTATATCCATTTTTACATTTTTATATGAATATTAATAACTCAGTCAAAATACAATTATCTTCAAAAACAAAATGTTTGTTATGCTTAATATTTTAAATTTGATTTGTATCTGTCTTAATTTTGCCCTTTATTCAAGCAGTTTTTTCTTCACAAAATTGCCTGAAGCCTACGCTTTTTTGAATCCAATCGTAGATATTATGCCAGTAATCCCTCTGTTCTTTTTTCTATTAGCCTTTGTTTGGCAAGCTGCTGTAAGTTTTCGATGAAATTTTGAATACTGTCCTAGAATAATTAATAATTCATGAGTTATTCAAGAGAAAAAATTCTACTAATTGATAAGATCAGATAAGTCTTCTAGTTCTTTATAGTCTAGGCCCTTGATTCAAACATTGAAGTTATTGTATAAACGTGAAAAATCTGGATTACCTACCCCATCTCCTCATTCTGAACTTTTTTCCATTCTATTATTCTATTAAAAGAAACCTATTCGGTTAGATCCCCCCGAAATATCTAATTTTCGGTATGAAAGAAAATTTTTGGCACACAAGACTCGACTCTTATTACATCTTATTACAAATGAATTTAGAAAAATGCTTTTCTATTTCGAAAAATTTCTAGAAACCACTTCATTTCTTGGTGTCAAAATTGGATATATGGTATAAATATAGAGAATCTATTTTCTTTTTTTCCAAACAAAAAAAAAGATCTTGGAGATTGTCTAATGCTTACTCTCAAACTCTTTGTTTACACAGTAGTAATATTCTTTGTTTCCCTTTTCATCTTTGGATTTTTATCTAATGATCCAGGGCGTAATCCTGGACGTGAAGAATAAAAAAAAAAGAAGGCTTTTTCCTTGCTTGATTTTTATTAAATGTTCTTAGAATTTTATCTATTCTACATCTTTAACTATTCTAAAATAAAAAATAAATAAATAAAGACAAAGATTTGAAAAAAAAATACGAAGTCATCAACGGAACCGGAAAGAGAGGGATTCGAACCCTCGGTACGAATAACTCGTACAACGGATTAGCAATCCGACGCTTTAGTCCACTCAGCCATCTCTCCCAATTGAGAAAAGATAATTACTATGTTACATTACACAACAATACACAACAAGTAGGGCTTGAAAAAAAGTCCTTCTTCATATACTTTCTTTTTTTTTTATCTTTTTTATTACTATATTATTAGTATATTAATTACTCTTAATATATTAGTATTCTAATTAGTATTATAGTAATTTACTATTTAATTACTATTCTATATTTAATTATTTAATTATTATTCTATTAATTATTCTATTAATTATTCTAATTATTAAGATTAGAATTATAAATTATATATATATATATTTTTAATCTATTCTTTTTTTTTTTTCATTTCGTCCGAAAAGTCTTTTTTTATTTCCACGTCCTGGCCCGTGTCACGGGCCATTTTTTATTTTTTGTTGCAACAAATTAGATAAGATAAAAAAAGTTATTTTATTTAATTCAAAAATACTTGTTATTGAAAGAACAGGACTTTTTCCATTCTTCTAATATAGAATCAATGCAATGAGTCTTCTTTTCCTAATCCTCATTAGGTTGCATGAGGAAATACAATACATCAACGCCCTAATTTTCATAATTCTTTTTTTTTTATGATCCTATTGATTCTCGTACTCGACAAAAAGCTTGTTTATATACAATAATCGCAGCATAGCGGGTATAGTTTAGTGGTAAAAGTGCGATTCGTTCTATTAACCCTACTGCAAATAGTTAAGGGATCCGTCGGCGCATATTCCGATCAAAAACTTTATTTCTTAAAAGGATTAAATCCTTTACCTCTCAATGAAAAATTCGAGGAAGAATATATATTCTCGTGATTTGTATTCAAGAGTCAATTATAAATTGACAAATTGGATTATGAGATTACGAAACATAATTTTTTTTTATTGGATCAATACTTCCAATTGAATGAGTATGAGTAAAGAGCCTATGGATAAAGACAAAAAAGTGTATTTCTAATCGTAACTAAATCTTCAATTTTTTGTT